CGAGCACTCCCTCTCGCGCCTACAATGCCAACCAACTTTCATGTTTGAGCTTGTTGTCATCCCTGAACAACAATCCGCTAGCGACAGCAACAAGCAAGGGCAGGGCTAAAAAGCAAGAAAACAAGGAATTCACTCTCCTAGCTCATAGCCTTAGCCAACCTCCTGCTCTTGAGCCACTGGAGCAAGGAACAAGCAACTGCCTTAGGAGAAGTAGCTTTAGTACTGCTTTATGAATTGCCTGAATTTCCGCCCTAACAGAGAGGATTTCAGTTGTTGTTCAGGTAGAGAGAGGTGCTGGCTGTGGGTGAAGTGTAAAGTTGCTGCTAGCTGGCATCATACATGTATCATCGTATTAAACAGCTCGTATTAGCCCATCGAGTAAATTCACTTCACTCTTGCTTTATTGAGAACGGAGGGAATCTACTCCCATCCCACCCGCGCGGGAGTACAGGGGTTCAAATCCCTTGTGTTCTATACTTTGTTGTGCTTGGACATCCGGAAGGGAGAGAGACAGTCGACTAAGCAAACTGCGGTCACTGCGAGGGTCACAAGCTCTCACCGGAAGGATCGAAAGGGCATACGAGTAGATAGTGGGGCAGATGCGCGTAGCTGATCGAGCGAGCACAACCATTCTTGTCATCAGTGAGATATGGCTCAGCGAGGGGTACGGACGCGACATGCTATCTTAGACCTCCCTGCATATCTCCTCCATCGATCGGTAAAGCACATCAACGGAAGTGTGCACGCTAGCGCTCTCCTCTAAGCTTCTAGTTAGCTCATCGAAGAACTGACTCCCCTAAGTGGGACACATGGGTTTGTGAAGATGCGTTGGTTAGGAGCGAGGTTGAGGTCGTTAGCGGAGTAGACTCTGTGTAGGGTGCTCAAGCACGACAAGGAAGGATCGAGCGTGAGAACTATAGGTGAGTTTTTTGATTACTAAACTGTTTTTATACAACGAAAGGGGACAACCAAAGCATACGACTGAAAGAGCCATTGCTTGATCATCCCCACTTCGTTCTTGCTGTCCGCTAGTACTCTTTGATGGATAGGTGGAACAGAGCTTTCAGTGCAGCATCCATGCGTATCAAAACCTCTTTCTGCGGTTTACGGACAAAGGCTTCGAGCAAGATGTCCCGTGAAACAACCCCATTTTTTTTGATCGTTCCTTGTACCTACTAATCCTACCCATATGCTCACCCCCTGCTTTGACTTTGCATCAGACTCATTGCTTTGACGACCGGACTCACATATCAGCATATTTCACCATCGACCATACACTCCATGTCGTGTGGAAAAAGAAAGACCACATCCCTTGCTTGAACAACAGAGCTCGCTTACCTCGGATAGTGGCTGACGGAAAGGAATGGAGTGGCTGAAAGGACCAATTGAAGGCCCCGGGGCCGGAATGCGGTAGGGTCTTCAAGCCCCACGCTCGATTCTCGAGATTCATGGGCCGTCTCGCGAAGATCTTCGATCCGAACCTTCGCATCTACTTTCTCTTAGAGGATGAACCACGCCTTCGCTATCGCATTGATTCTTTCCGGCCCTTCCAGATTCCAATTCCTTATTGAGATCGAGATCTTGTTCCATTAGACCCAGTTCGGTCAGATTAGTTCCATAATAACGCTTGCCCGGACCGGGCTTTCAGTGTTTGGTCGGGCCGGCCTAATGAATGATCATTGTTCGGGAACAAAAGAATAAGACTTAAGGTTTCGCTATCGCAAGAATATAGCGATCGAAGAGCTATCGCTCAGCTGCTTCGCGTATTACGAAAGCCGTATTGCCCGAAGGGGGCATGCTGCAAGAGCGTAGGTGAGTGATAAGCGTAGGAGGCGTGCCCGAAGGGCAGCGGCAGCAGTGTGGTTCCAGGTGCCGTCGCTAGATTGAGATCTGCAGGGTGGCGGGGACTTCGACTGCCTTGTATCAGGTGAAGAGAAGGGGGTGGTAGGCTTAGTAGGGCTCGAACCTACAATAACACCGTTATGAGCGGTACGTTTCAACCAATTAAACTATAAGCCCCTACGGATCTCTACATGCAATTCGCTCACTTCGGGAAGAGCGGACGGAAAGAGGAGGCCTTTGCTCTATCTGCTTCTTCCTTTTCCCAGGAATGAACAATTGGATAAAAAAAATCATTTTTTTTATTTTATTTGTTTTTTGTTTATAGATGGATATAGAATAAACTATATCTATTATTATTATAATATAATGAATAAACGTTTTAAGTTAAGCAAGCGGCCCTTTCGCGACTCAAACTGCCGGTCCGCTTTCCGGCTCGCAACGGCTCAAACGGGCGGGGGCTCTCTATTTGCTTGCAATGCCGGCTGTTCGCCTTTAGTTAAAAGTAGAAGTATAGGGCGCCGTTTGCCCCACACTTCAGAAAAAGTCAAAAAGTATGAGTATGAATGAAGTAAGAAAAAGCACATAAGGAGTGAGAAAGAAAAACTTGGTTACGGGAACCGAAGGTTAGGCCGACTACTTTAGTATAGCTATACCTAAAAAAGTGTTTTCCTACCCCTTCCCCTTTCTGTCAATGTTGCCAATTCCCAGAATACTAATGTACTCTCGTGTATACAGTTGCCCAACTACTTTCTTCCTCCGACTTCTTTAGACACTTCCGCATCTGTCTTTCCAAGACATAAGGAGTTATACTCAGCCTTGATATATGAGCAAGGTCAAAGCATAAAAACCAAAGCGAATCTCGCTCAACCTTGCTCCTCGGCCTTCGGGAGAGTCTAAGCTACTGCCCGTGAATCTCCCACTTGCCTTAACGAGTAGCTCTCTCCTTTCTCGTCTTTTATTCTCTTAGGAATCACGAGTTGAGCAGCGATGTGGGGACGAAAATTCCTTTTTTTTTGAAACTTAAACTGACAGAAGGAATATCAAATAGAACAAGTAAAGACCAATATAGGTAGCAGAAGGACTACCAATAAATAGTCACGAGGCAAATGACAGGAGTGCCAGGCACATAGTGGAGGCGGAAAGCAATACATGTCGGTGCGGCTATTCATTCATTTCTTTTTTTCATTCAATATCTCTTTCCCCGTCTGCTCTGTCTGAGATGGATCTTCCCGTTTTTCTTTCTCGTGCGATTTCATGGCCGAAATCGACCTCTGAATAGAATTACCTCATAGGGGCATGAATGAACAAGCCTTTCCTCATCAAGTAAGGCGGGGACCTTTTACAGCTCACGCCTGTGCTCTTTCTTGGCTCTGTAGACCGCCCTGCTCAACAAAGCAGCAAGTAAAGTAAGTAAACCACCTTCTCATGTCTCCGTCCCTCTCCCTATCGGTCGAGTCACTCCGTCCCTTCTATGAAGAGGGCTTTGAACTATAGCAAATAGCCCATTGGTTGAGCTTTGCTCTATGCTGGCTTAACTCTTCCTATACCTGCTCGAAGAGGAAAGCCTAAGGAGCAAATAAAGCGTTAGCCCTGTTGCCCGCTTGCTTTCGCACCTCGCTTCCGCATCTACTTAGTTAGCATCCCAAATCAGCGTACCCCTCCTTCCTTTAAGAGGCTAGTACACAAGCTACTAAAGCTAGTAAGCTAGTATACACGTATTTGCCCGATTGCTTTAAGATTAGCCTTACCTCCTAGTTTCCACCTGTCCTGTCAAAAACTATGGAACTCATCTGAAAAGTCGATTTGCTAGATCAGAACGTGAACTCTGAGAATAGGGGTATACAAGTTAACCACCTAGAATCGATCCATGACCGCTAAACAAAAGGAGTCCTTTACCAAGTAAGCTAGGCAACCGTCTTTACCCGCCTCAACCGATCTTAGCTCGGACATGCCAACAGCCACTACTTTGACTCCTTTCCTTGGGACAGCTAATCAAAACTAATACGGCTTGAATCCCTTATCTTTGAGACTACCCTTAGGACTCTATAAAGTCATTTAACAGCAGATAGACAGAAGTTATGACAACCCTCACACGAGAGCCAAAAAGAGGGCTTTCATTAAGAAAATTCGCCCAACCAAGGGAGAGCAATCAACGCGTTGGCTACTTTAGGACTTTTCCCGCCTTAGGACCCCTACTGTGACAACAGCTACTATGCATCCTACATCATAAAATGCTATCGACGAAACAAACCTTTATCAAGCATATCACCATGACCTGGCACAGAACCAATCTTCACTTTTCGACATCCGTAACGGATTAAGAAAAGCGTTCTAACAGCAGTTACACAGCCCCTGAATGTCTTAGATAGCTGTATGTAAGTGAAAGAAGGGTACACAGTAGCTGGGAATGCGGCTAGCTCAGCTAGTTTACTTACTTGTTTGTACTCCCATCTGAAATACTACTTGAGAAAGCCCATATTCAACTCAAAGAAGAAGCAAGCTACCTAGCTCGTTTACTCTAACTACTTAAACGAATCAATCTCCCACTTCTCCTACGAACTACCATGCTCTAACTCCAGTTTACAGAAAGCTAAGCTTGTTTGTTTCACAGACACAGACCTTTTCCCCTAACGGCCGTAGCCCCGTCTGCCGGCTCATCTGTTTACCCGAGCTTGCTTATACCGCTAGCAAGAAGCAATCCTTACCTTACAACCAGTGAAAGAAGGCTACACAGTAGGCTAAGCGAAGCGAAGCAACTAGTTTACTTGCTTGCCAGTTCTGAACAAGAAGAACAACTCGCTAGCTCCAGTTACCACTCTCAAAGTCGAAAGAGCCAACAAGCAACTACTGCGCTACCTTGCTCGAAAACAAGCTCCCTTTCTCTGTGCTGTACTAGCTCTCTTTCCTGATCGGAGACCACGAAAGACTCTTTAACAAACAAGCCAGTAGCTAACGATCCTGACTCAAAAGGTGCTAGGCTTGTTATGAACCTCAGGTTGAGCTACTTGTTTACTTACTTGCTCGTTAGAGGGGGGAGGCTAAAGCAGTCTCTGCACTGGGATTAGCTCTATTATGGGAGTTTACTTGCTTGAAAAGGTGCGAACGAAGAGAGCTAGTCATACGAGCCAGTGAACTAGGCAGCTTGCTGTTTAGTTCCAGTAATCGAGCTAGGCTCTTTGTTGGCTATTCATAGATCTGGAGTGTTCTTCTATTGCTGATTTAGCTGCCTTCTTTCAGAACCTTAGTAGCGAGTATCTTGGTTGGTAAGGGGAGCTGGCGGTGAGATTCCTGTTATAATCTAAGGCTTGACTTTTATGGCAGCTGCAAAGAAAAAAGAAAGGAGACCGAGATGGGCACACTCACTTCAGGTACGAAGTAACTTGCTCGGGACAATGGGAAACTAGTCTCATAGTTGCCTGTTCAGATTCCCGATTATTAGTAAGGCAAGCGGCGTTGCTAAGGCCGATTTCGCTACTTCAATTCCAGAGTAAAGGCTACTCAATGAGAAGGAGACCTGCATAACCTTGGTTTTGCCATTACAACTATAGCTACTGTAACAGAAGTAGAAAGGATAAAAGAAAGATACCCGGGCATGAGAAAGTAAGACTGGGGAACAGACGTATATATAAATAGAACAGCCAGATCAGATAGCGGGAAGAAAAGAGAAGCTCCAATGGACATTAGAATAAGAATACGCGGGCTTTCCTGCTTGAGAAGAAGGGGGACTTCCATGCCCTTTATAGCTACCTAAAGGCAGGCTCAAAGACAAAAGAAGGGGATCCGGGCACAAATCCGTATTCAAATCGTATGACTTGAGAATTGGAATAGGAGGAATTCCTGGTTTAGAGTTGACCTCTATAGTTCTACTTATAGGCGGGCAGGACGGGAACAGCAGTTATGTTCTAAAATAGCTTGGCAGTTCTAGTTCAGTTCTTAATGAAGTAGTTCTGTAGTTGCGGGGGAAGGAGGCCTTCAGGCCGCTTGAAAGCGAGTAACCGGGGACTTACTGCTAATATATATCCTAAGTTGAATAAGACCGGGCTAGATAACTATAACTATCCTAAGACAGAAGCGAGGCAAGACCCCTTCGCAGCGGAGCTCTTGGGGTAGAGTCGAGTGATCATAGGAAGCAGTTCTACTTATTAGCTACCGAGTTCGGGACAAAGAGCAAGTAGTCTTACAGTTGCCTGCCCTCATTCCCGAGTCGCATTAGCACAAGCCACGAGCGAGCAGCAGGTTCGCGATTTCCAAGTTCTCCTTATTAGAAGTCAAAGCCCTAGAGCACGGAACTAGAAATCCTAGAATTTGCACTTTTTCTTACCGGACGAGCTAACCTAACGACCTTCCCTTCTACTACCGGAAAGAGGAGTTTACCACCACCTACGCCTACATATTCCACTCACTCTATCCTCTTTCATCCTATTCCAAGGCGAGGGAGTAGAAAGAAATAGAATAGAGTATGACAGAACCAGAAGCTTTGAGCTTGAACGTCTTTCAGCTCTTGTTCACGACCCAGCTGCTATTGAATCAGCGTAAGGAGATGTCGATGAGGGTACAATAGAGAAAAGGATTAGCTTTGATTCAGAGCTTGAATCAGAATATCCTTCAGTCACCCCAGGTGAGGAGTTCGTCTAAGCCGGAAAGATAGATCGAGTTTAGCCTCTTGATTGACTTTAGGACTGAAAGAAGCCGGTAGCAAAGGAAGTGGCAGCAGTGCTTTATATAACTGCTTTTAGGTCTAGAGATTCATCCCCTAGTCTGTGAAGAAAAGGAGGAAAGTGAAGGAGAATGGGAGGCCGTTAAGGATGGCGGAGGTCCGCACCCTCCAAGACCACTACCGTAAGAGCAGCTGGGAAGAGAGAACGAATCATAAGAAGGAAGCCGACGGTGGTATTGCCGGACCCCGGTCACTGAAAGACGGCAATGGAAGAATACCTCAATGCTCTCGAGGAGTATGTGAAAAAAGGGGCGAGTTCCAGTCGCTTTAAACGCATTCTTTCCTGAGAGAATGAATAAAATCCTCGCAAGACGAGACAGAAGAAAGCAGCCCCGCGTCGAGTTTTGCTGTCGCATAGACATTGCACATTGCGGGCCCACATTTGAAGACGTCTACGAATTCCCTATAGTGGAAGACGAGGATAGGAACGTATTCTGGGACGAGGCACAGGAAGTTCAGACAATGGAAGGAGAACCTTACTGGCTCCTCAATCCTTATCTCATCCAGTCCCATCTGAACCTTCGTCGGCGTCAGAACGGGAGTCTGAAATAGACAGCCTTACTCGCTAAGGGTAACGAAATGATCAGCAGATACTTGGCCAGCATTAGATACCCTCATCGAGGAGAGTCCTCAAGATCAGGGGAAACCAGTTTACAAGAAAAGACAAGCGCAGCACTAGCACGCATAGAAGCTCAGCTGGAAGAGATTATAAGCGGGAGGCGCAATACTGAACCGGAGCCACATCGACTTAGTTCCCCTCAAAGCCTTCTTCCGAACTTTCCAACAAGTGCTTATGCTTATGAAAGCAGGTCGGTCTCTATCAAACAATAAAGCGCTAGAGACAACAAAAGGGGCTTAGGGCAGGAAGATTGATAGACAGAGAAAGAGAAGATCTATCTTTCAAAGAAGAGAAGCGAAAGCCGCTCAAATGCTAAATTGGAGGGCAGAAGCCACTCGCTTAACTAAGGGCAAGGTCGTTAAGACTCAATTCTTTGTGAAATTAAAGAGAGCAGCCAGCCCTTTATATTAATTATTATCGGGTAGGTTAAACTTTTTCCTGAAGCATAGATGAAATTAGAGATGAAAAAGACGCTAGCATTAGCAGAAGATCATCGATCATACTTTCTTGCCTTAGACCACTATCGAGGAAGAGAAAGTCATAGCACAGATGATCCTTACCCGTGAAGGCAGAAAGAGTACCTGTTGTTAACAAAACGGAGTCTCAAAAGCCCATTTATCGCAGTGGTCTCAAAAAGTCAATTATCGTATTTTCAGGCAGAGCACCAGTAGAAGCATTACTATAGTGGGCAGGTCTATGAAAGTCACGTTTTCACTTAAGAAAGATGGCGCCTTTGCGAGGATTTCTTTAATCAGCCAATGCCAAAGCAACAAAGCTAGCATCAAACCTACCTGCCCAGAACCCTCCAACATTCCTACCAAGGTTCCCATCCCCGATGACAGAAGAAGGATAAGCTAAAATGGGAGCTGGAGGGGAAAGGAAGATTCCAAGAATAGTGGCAGACAAAATCCGAGACAGTAAGATCATCACCCAAGCCGAGATCAACAATCGCACGCCTACCATATGTGTCAACTAATCTGCCACTCGGAAGCCAGGGCGTTAAGCACTAGAATTTAGTGATCGATCCATCACCAATGACATGTAAAATGAATGGCTTTGCTTTGGGGATCAGCTTGCATATATTCTTCCACACAGGAGAACAGCCAGTTGGAGGAGAATAGTCCCATATCGATTTGGATTTGATATATCTAGCTTTGATCCAGTCGGTCCATATGGAACTGGGGTTGGAGGCCAGCAGCCAAACCTGCTTGAGAAGGCAGGCTTCATTCCATCTCCTAAGGCCTGGGATGCCCAATTAACCCTCCTTTTTCGGTTGACAGATGGTCTCCCAGCTAACTGTATGTATTGACCTGCGATCCCAGTCACCCTAAAGGAATTTGCGAAGCATTCTCTCAATAGCATCAATGCTGCTATAAGAGAGCAGAAACGAGCACATCTAGTATAGTAGTGTTGGTATGAAAAAAAAAGTCTTTATAAGCTGCAGTCGTCCGGCAAAAGACAGAATTCTAGCCTTCCACCCTCTTGCTGATTTGATCTCTCAAGGGACTACTGTTAGCAAATGCTGAGACAAGTGGCAAGCCAAGGTACCTTACAGGGAGTTGCTCCTCATGCATACCGAGAATGGAGAGGATAGCGGCCTTTAGAGCGGAAGAAATAGCAGAGCAGAAATACGCTGCATTTTTGAAAGTGTACCGGAAGGCCGGAGTATGTGTGGAAATCTTGAAAGGCCAGAGTAAGGTTTTGGACGGAGTGGATGTCCGGATTGGGAAATATCATCATTATCATCATCAAACGGGAACCGAGTACAAGGGAACCACAATCTCCACCCATCCCACTGAAGAGGAAAGCACATCCCATCATGGGGCTCAGACGGCATATTAAACCGATCTTTGCTCCACGCGGCGGCTACCTCTTGTGGGAATACTGCAAAGAAAGATTTCACTCTACCTATTCTTTCCTTGAGCTTCCTTGGGACAGTCAGGCCTGTCGCCTTCCAGGTAGGATACAACCTCCTTCCTTGGTGAAGAGGAATAGAAGTGAGATCCGGGATATACCTAGACAACTGAGTCCAGGCTGCCTGAGTAAAGCGAGATAGACCACTAGACCAAGACCTACTTTCGTTGGGTCTGGCAGTGATCGATCTAAAAGTCTCTCTATGTATCTTTTTGGCAAGGCGAATAACCTTGGACAAGAAAGGAAAACTAGGCGAAATGGCTAGCAAGACAGGAAAGCAGTCAAGCAAGTGACGAAAGGCACTAATAACATCGGTTACGGATTCAATCACAGCTTTTATTGCTAACACCGCTTATCGCTTATTCACCATTAACAACGGCAACGAGACGAGAGCTGTAAGAGCTTCTATTCCCCCATCAGATAAGGCATAATCAACAGTCAAAGAAGAAGGAGAAAGTGACAAAGGAAAGAGAGTAATCAGTCCCAAAGCTGTCTTCTCTTATTCTTAAACAATTGATAGTTACCGTAGCAAACAACGGTTATTCCAGCTGCTACGGTTACGAGTACTCATAGTTAAGCAGCGGCAACGGTTTTTGCCAACTGTTTTTATTTCAACGCGGCTATGAACTCACCATAAACACCGGATAGGCCAAGAGTGGATTCAATTGCAACGCTTACTGTAACAAGAACACCGGTTACGAGAAGAGATGCAGCGGCAAAGGAAGCAGGGGAAGTAGAGGAACCATTGAATTGCATGTGAAAAGCATGATTAGGCTTAGGCATTAGGGAAAAGAAGAAGAAAGATCAGATGCAAGACCAGGTTTCACGAATGAATGCCCTGTTGTCAGAATAAAGGCTGCAGGCTAAGCTCAGGATTCGGCAGGCGAGACAGATATTGAATTCAGAGAGAACTAAGCCTCATCTCATCTGATTCAGATAAGGAAAGAACGGACTGACTATTAGTCACAGCCGGGGTGAACCCGATTTCTAGTTGAAGATGTGCTTTTTAAAAAGTGGTACGTATCCCCTCCTTGAGGCAATAAGCGCTGTGAGAGTACGAGTAGGAGCTTTAAGCCTACCCGCAGTTGATGGTCTTGTTGGAATAACCGCTCTTTTAGCCGTATCCGCTCTTAGCAAGAATGGGATTGATTCTTAGAATACGGCCGAAGAAAGGCAACTCGTGAGAGGTGCGGGGACTTTTTAAGATGAGATCTATCTAGCAGTCCTTAGGAAAGCAAGTTTTAAAACAGTTTAAGCAAGGGCTTTATAGAGCAGCTAGAGATAGACGCTTTGGATAGAGCAAGTGAGAGAGCTTAGGCAAGTAGTCCTTCTCCTGGTATTTTTGCTTACCTAGGGTTCCCTGCCATTGATCTAGTTCTTGGGATGAAATGACTCTTCTGTAAAGTGTAATCACTCTCCCTAGTAGTCGAGTGCTTCCTTATTCTTTCTGTTTCATTCTGTCTTCCTTTTTGATTATGCTTTTGAGTGAGTTGCAGACCCAGGGTAAGTATCTGGATTATAAGCAAGGGAAATCTAGTGATCAAGCCAGCCAGTTTACTTAGATGTAGTTTCTTTCCTTTTGGAAATAGTGGAAGTTGTAGATCTTTCTACAGTCTATCCCAGAAATCAATAGAGATTCTCCAGAAATTTTCCTTAATGTCACTTTCCAAAGTGAAGTGAGAAAGCCTGTTACAGATGTATTTAAATTTATCAAACTTTTTATTTAATTAACTTAGGCAAGCAGGTAAGCAAGAAGGAGTAGTGCAAGCTTAAGTAAAAAATAAGGTATTCCGTCATCCACAGAGGGGGATACTATACATAAGGGAATACCTGCAAGTAATCCTAAGGCCTTGTCTAAGTCAGCCAGTCGTAAAATAATCTCCTAATCTAGTGCCAGTGTAAGTCCTAAGCTAAGCGTATCCAATTGAAGTCGTAAGCCCAGCTAGTGTAATTATAGTGGTAAGCAAGCCCAGGAAGGGAGAATTCGGATTACGCCTACTTTAGAATAGCCTAACCTAAACGGGCAGAACTCATGAAGGGATAAGAGAAAAGATCACAGTAATAGGGCTAGGGCAATCCATCAGTAAAGGCAAGTTCACAACACAAGCAGGAAGTCGTCAAAAGGGGAAAGGGCGTCGAATGGAATGGTCAATCTATCAGGCAAGAGGGGACTTTTCACTTTTCTTTTAAGAGGCTATGTAATATAAGATGCAGACTTCGGGCATTCAAATGAGTGAAGTTCCTGTTCTGGAATGTCAAGCCATCTCGAGTAGATGTCGGCATTTCCGCTGTTTAAAGAGACATCTCAATAAGAAAAGGGTTTCCTTTAGGGGCGCTGTTTTCATCCAAGACGAAATATCGTAAGAGAGGAGAGCAACTCTTATGCCCAAAGATTCCCATGTCTTTCTTGGTTGGAAAAACCCAACCGGCGATTTCCGTCTTCCTGAATTGGGAGAGCAAGAACAAGTCTCCCTTTTTTTTGGGGGGGAGCAGAGCAGTCAAAGAATGAACCAAACCAAATGATTGTTCTAGTTCTAGAATGGCTATTCCTCACAATTGCTCCTTGTGATGCAGCAGAACCATGGCAATTAGGATCTCAAGACGCAGCAACACCTATGATGCAAGGAATAATAGACTTACATCACGATATCTTTTTCTTCCTCATTCTGATTTTGGTTTTCGTATCACGGATCTTGGTTCGCGCTTTATGGCATTTCCACTATAAAAAAAATCCAATCCCGCAAAGGATTGTTCATGGAACTACTATCGAGATTCTTCGGACCATATTTCCTAGTATCATCCCGATGTTCATTGCTATACCATCATTTGCTCTGTTATACTCAATGGACGAGGTAGTAGTAGATCCAGCCATTACTATCAAAGCTATTGGACATCAATGGTATCGGAGTGCGCCTCTTCACGAGGGTGAAACAAGTGCAACGAAATGCCAACAAGTGGAATATGGTTCGCGAAGCATCTGGCTTACCGGTAATCTCCCATTCCCGCCGTCGAGAGAAACGAATAACTATAGCATGCCAGAAACGGGGAGTTGAGGTGGTTAGACCTATACCCCGAAATGCTCCCAGCATAGGAGCCTATGGTTCCATTCTTGTTGTTGCTGGAGGTACACATCCCTCTTCTCGGTGTGGAGCGATATACGAGAAATAGATGCTCAGCCTGCAATGTCCGATAACGGCGCTGAAGTAGTGAATCTATCGGCACCATAGCAGTGGCATACAACTTTGGACCTAACGGCCGGCCCAGTAACCTTTCGGAATGGGGGATCCCCGTTGGCAACAACCACGGTAGTAGTTGCGGAACTACTGGGCCGGGAGAGGACAACCTCTTGTTCCTGCTCCTCTTTCTTCGCTTCGGGGACGGAGGTCCTACGGTAGGTAACAGCAGGCA